TAACAGATGCGAAGAAGAACAAAAGGCCTTGGACGCGCAATGGATCCTGAAGCACTATTTCTGCATCTCCCTGACCAAACCCGCCCACATTAGGATTGCTTGTTAATGGTTGATCAAGCTTGATCGATTCCCCCTCTGAAACAAGAAGTTCTGGCCCAGGAGGTATAATATCAATCACTTGGCGTCCATCCGACGCATCGACGATGGATATTTCATATCCCCCCTTTTCTTTACGTAGTATTTTTTTTACTATGCCTGTTGACGTAGCATTATAAACCGTATTGTTACTCTTGCTACCATCAGGATAGATTTGTCCCCTTCCTCGGTTTCCCCCTACATATATGGGATATTTTAAGAAATGAACGTCTTTTTTCGTAGCGGGATCGGGGGAAAGAATGGGAAAGACAATTTCACTATATTTCTTACCGGGAACAGGGCCTATCACAAGAATATTTTTTTTATTGGGACGATAACTCTGAAAAGATAGATTTCCTATCTTTTCTTTCAACTCAGGAGAAATACGGTCGGGCGGCGCTAATTCAAATCCCTCGGGCAAAATAAGAACAGCGCCTACATTCAACCCTCCCTTTTTCCCATTAGCAAGAACTTGTTTCAGCTGCATATCATAAGGGATTCGAAGAACTGCCTCAAATACAGTATCGGGAAGCACAGCTTGTGGAACTTCAATATCCACGGGCTTATTAGCTAAATGACAATTAGCACATACAATTCGTCCAGTTGCTTCCCGCGGGTTTTCATAACCCTGTTGCGCAAAAATGGGATATGCATTTGAAATGGATGTCCGAGTTATTACGTATATCATGATCGATACAGAAATCGATCGAATCATCTGTTCCTTTAACCAAGAAAAAGTATTTCTATTTTCCATGTCCAATCGCGGATCCCGGAATTTCTACAATAAATTAGATAGGTAGCTAACCTAATCTAGTTCCCTATACACGAGTCTGTTGTCATTCTACTGCAATAGTTGTACTGGAATGATGAATACCTTGAGCAGGTAGAAATAGAAAGAATTTTGCTAAAAAGGAAAGCGCTTTCCTTCTAAAGGAAGAAAGACGCGAATTTGATTAATATTAAGAAATCCAATGAGTGAGTTTATGCTTCACTAATTGAATAATAAATTACTACAAGCGAAGGAGATAGACGGTTTAAACAAAAAAAGACCCAAAATTTCAAAAACGTGTCTAGAATCACGGGAAAACTACAAACAAAAATAGTGAAAATTTGCTCGTTAGGAGCCCATCCAAGATCGTTGTAGACCCAACGAATTAGTAGTTCCCAACCGCGGGTGGAGTGAAATCCAACAAAAAAATCTGTGACTAAAAGAATAAAAAAAGCTTTTGTTGAGTCATTTAAGTTATAGAAGAATTCCTGAACCCAAGAATTCAAAATGACAAGTTCCTCTTTACCCAGAAAAAAAGAACCACTTAGAATAGCCAAACAGATTAGATTCGTCGAGAAATGCAAAATTATATGGAGATGATCCTCATTATCTATTTCGGCCAATCTTATTATTTCCTTGTGTATTCCTATAGGAGGTTTTTGTACATGTGTCTTCGGTTTCTCTTTTATCATTTCGTCCAAGAAAAAAAGTTCTTCTAATTCTATAAATCCTTCTAGAATCCTTTTCTCTTGAATATCAGTTAAGAGAGTTTCGGATTGCCTGGTATTCCACCAATTCTTAATCCAAAGTTCCAGACATTTGTTAAAAGAGAAAGAAACTACCCAGGGTAAAAGTACGATAAATACAAGATATAGGAAAGAAGGCAATGCTTTCTTTTTTTTCATTTTTGATCTGTAAATTGAGTTGTTAATGAATCCACTTCATTCGCTGACTCTATTTCATTCGCTGACTCTATATGATAGTTCTTTTCTTTGAAGCAAAACAAAAATTCTATAACAAGGTTTGAGACCTTGTGTTTGTATCTATTTCTCTTTTTGTATATTAGTGGAATTTCTTTCTATTGGGTTCTTTCTTAGATCTAAATTATGCCATATATCTCGCTTGGACAAAACAAATTAGAAGCAATTTTCTCTTATCCGAGTTTGTTCCTTCCTTTAGATAAATACTTGGGAATCCCCTTACAATTGAAAAAAAATTGCAATTGGCACTCAAAAAACTTCAATTGGTACGCGCAAGAAATAGGCTAATTCGGCAGCTTTTTGTTCAATTTCTCGTGGAGTAAAAAACTTCTCATCAGTACGAGTCAAGGGAATGACCCCATGGCCCCGGATTTCCATATAAAGGATACGACGAGGATAAAGACCCTCTTTAACCTGAATTCTAAGTGATTGGATATCCCGCACAAGGAATCGAAAGAAGACGCGACGTTTTATTCCAGGGAATCCCCAACGAAAAATGCACACTATTCCCTCTTTTCTATCGAATCGGTCATAACCACTTCCTACATTCCACAAAATAGTGCACCACAAATAGGAGCTAATGAATAGGCCCGCGATTCCGTAGAAAGACATCACGATCCCCTGTGGAAAAAAAAGAATTTGTTGAGATGGAAATACGGATATCATATTCTTACCAAGATAACTGGAAGCCCCAACCGTTAAGAATCCCAATGAACCTAGAAAAAGAATAGAGGCCCAGAAAAAATTACCTCTTTTTCGAGAACCTTTTAGGAGTTCTATCCATATGTGTTCTGATCGCCAATTCATATTAGATATACTAAATCCAACAGCGGTTAATTGAAATTGAGAGAATAAGCTAAATGATTTTGACTTTACTTTTTTTGATTCTGAAATCACCTTCAGCAGCTAGTACTCCTGTGAAAAAAATTGGTTAGATACATTGATTTTCTATTCAAAAAAAAAAAAATTCGTGGACCCACTTCACTATACTCGGCTACATATATGCATGCATTTATGCTTGTAGCCTATCTGCATCCATAGACGTTTTTCATTTGTGTGTATAAAGAGCTACGTACCCTATTATATTACTTACACTAAAAAATATCTGTATTATGATCCTGAAAATACATTGAGAAAATTTTGCCCCACCCATTCTAGACAATTTTATTTTCCTGCAGATAAAGAAATAAAAAAGCCATTCCAAATGCCGGCAATACTAAGCCTGTTAAAGGCACGAAAATAGAGGGAAAATCCGTCATAGAATAGATGTCTCAATTCAAATTTACTATTTCTATCTATTCGAAATATATCTTAAGATTCTTAAGATATAATAAAGTATATCTATTATAAGGAATATTGACTATTGTATTTTTTAGTTTGAAAAAAAAAAATGAATGGAATGAATAATAAGAAAATTGCAAAAAAGGGGAACTAATTAAAAAATTTAGATTTTGCTTTTCCCACTCTCATGACCTTTCTATCCTTCTAATCAAACTTAAAATTGGATTCAAAAGAAAGCAATTGTGAAAATGAAAGAAATACCTTTTTCAGAATACCCTTTAATTTCATTCATTAAATTTAATGAAAAAGTAGAAGTGGAATAGAATAGCCCGGTTGAAGGGTAATGATCATACGTCTGTAATCCATTGTATGTCCCAGAATAGGTCCCATTCTTCTACCCTTTCCGGGTAGTCGATGGCTATTCACAGCTACTACCTTAACACCAAAGAAGAGTTCAACCCAATGCTTTATTTCTGTCTTAGTGAATCCCGATTCGACATTAGAAGTATATTGATTCTTTCCCAATAAACGAAGGCTCTTTTCTGTAAATACTGCGTATTTGATTCCATTATCGTATGATAATACTCTATTTTTCTTTTTATTTGTTTATTGTATTATACCTTTCTATATTCTAGATATATAGAATAAAAGAATCTCGATTTGTCAAGTTTCATAATCATATCAAGATCTATTTAAATTCGGCTCAATCTTTTTTTTAGAAAAAAAGATTGAGCCGAATTTAATTGCAATCAATTAGAAGAATAAGGAAGAATTACTGCATTTTGTAACTGAATTTTTTCTTTCTATTTCGCTTCTTTTTTGTTTAAACCTTCTTTATATCTACTTAATCGATGGTATCTACCGGCGCGAAGTCGAATGTGATCGCCTTCCATACTTCACAAGCTGCGGCTAGTTCAGGACTCCATTTGCAAGCTTGTCGGATAATTTCATTACCTTCACGAGCAAGATCGCGCCCTTCGTTACGAGCTTGTACACAAGCTTCTAAAGCCACCCGATTAGCTGCTGCACCAGGTGCATTCCCCCAAGGGTGTCCTAAAGTTCCTCCACCAAATTGTAATACGGAATCGTCTCCAAAGATTTCGGTCAGAGCTGGCATATGCCAAACATGAATACCCCCTGAAGCAACCGGTATAACACCTGGCATGGATACCCAATCCTGAGTGAAAAAGATACCGCGAGCACGATCCTTTTCAATAAAATCATCGCGCAATAGATCAACAAAACCTAAAGTCATTTCGCGTTCCCCTTCTAACTTACCTACTACTGTACCGGAGTGGATATGATCTCCCCCAGACATACGCAATGCTTTAGCTAATACACGGAAATGCATACCATGATTTTTCTGTCTATCAATAACTGCATGCATTGCTCGGTGAATGTGAAGAAGTAGGCCGTTGTCGCGGCAATAATGAGCCAAACTAGTATTTGCGGTGAATCCTCCGGTTAAGTAGTCATGCATTACAATAGGAACCCCTAATTCCCTCGCAAATACAGCTCTCTTAATCATTTCTTCGCATGTAGCTGCAGTCGCATTTAAGTAATGCCCCTTGATTTCACCGGTTTCGGCCTGTGCTTTATAAATAGCTTCGGCACAAAAGACAAAACGGTCTCTCCAGCGCATAAATGGTTGTGAGTTTACGTTTTCATCATCTTTGGTAAAATCAAGTCCACCGCGTAGACACTCATAACACGCTCTACCGTAATTTTTCGCGGATAATCCCAATTTGGGTTTAATAGTACATCCCAATAAAGGACGACCATACTTGTTCAACTTATCCCTTTCAACTTGGATACCATGAGGCGGGCCTTGGAATGTTTTTGAATAAGCAGGAGGAATTCGTAGATCCTCCAAACGTAGAGCACGTAGGGCTTTGAAACCAAATACGTTACCCACAATGGAAGTAAACATGTTAGTAACAGAACCCTCTTCAAATAGGTCTAATGGATAAGCTACATAACAGATATATTGACTTTCCTCCCCAGGAACGGGCTCGATGTGATAGCATCGTCCTTTGTAACGATCAAGACTGGTAAGTCCATCAGTCCAAACAGTTGTCCATGTACCAGTAGAAGATTCCGCAGCTACTGCAGCCCCTGCTTCTTCAGGCGGAACCCCGGGCTGAGGAGTTACTCGGAATGCTGCCAAGATATCAGTATCCTTGGTTTCGTACTCCGGGGTGTAATAAGTCAATTTATAATCCTTAACACCGGCTTTAAATCCAACACTTGCTTTAGTTTCTGTTTGTGGTGACATAAGTCCCTCCCTACAACTCATGAATTAAGAATTCTCGCAACGACAGGGTCTACTCGATATGCATTAGGCATAAATCAAACCTTTGCAAAAATCTTAATTTAAAAAGAAGGATATTCAATTAATATTAACTGATTAAATAAAAAAGAGAGTATGCTTAAGTTAATGAATATGGTTCATTCATATATAAAGGGTACACCCTGTGTACCTTCTATCTTATAGTAATTCTACTATAAGAATTCAATAAGAATTGATTTGTTATTGTGCTAAGTTAACATGGTTCGTTATTAAACCATGGATTTGATTCACCAAATCCATCATTATTGTATACTTTTTGATAGATATAGCGCAACCCAAACCAATCCCTAATCTTATTTTACAATTTTAGAAGTTCTTAAGTTGACAGCAATCTATGCTTCACAGTAGTATATATTTTATATATCGAAGTCCTAGATAGGAAAGTAGAGTAGGCACAGATCCTTCACAAAAGATGAAATGTATATAAAAAAAAGATTGATTGAACTTTCCAACGGACTCATTCCATGAGTAAACGATTGAATGGGATTCGCTTGGGCAACGAAATCAAGTACTAGTCCCCTTTTCTTTATTTTTTGAATTAACTAATTAATTTCCTTTTGACTTTTGGATTTTTGGATATTTTTTTTTTGATTTGATTTGGCATTATTCAACAAAAAAAAAGAAAAATTTCTTTTTTTTTTTGACAATTATGTGATAATTATGAAAACCAATCCTACTACTTCGCGTCCCGGGGTTTCTACAATTGAAGAAAAAAGCGCAGGGCGTGTTGATCAAATTATCGGACCTGTGCTGGATATCACTTTTCCTCCGGGCAAGTTGCCTTATATTTATAACGCTTTGATAGTCAAGAGTCGAGACACTGCTGATAAGCAAATTAATGTGACTTGTGAGGTACAACAATTATTAGGAAATAATCGAGTTAGAGCTGTAGCTATGAGTGCTACAGATGGGTTGATGAGAGGAATGGAAGTGATTGACACGGGAGCTCCTCTCAGTGTTCCAGTCGGTGGAACTACTCTCGGACGAATTTTTAACGTTCTTGGGGAGCCTATTGACAATTTAGGTCCTGTAGATACTAGTGCAACATTCCCTATTCACAGATCCGCGCCTGCCTTTATCGAGTTAGATACGAAATTATCTATCTTTGAAACAGGTATTAAGGTGGTCGATCTTTTAGCTCCTTATCGGCGTGGAGGAAAAATCGGACTATTTGGAGGGGCGGGAGTAGGTAAAACAGTACTCATCATGGAATTAATCAATAACATTGCTAAAGCTCACGGGGGCGTATCCGTATTTGGCGGAGTCGGGGAACGGACTCGTGAAGGAAATGATCTTTATATGGAAATGAAGGAATCCGGAGTAATTAATGAAAAAAATATTGAGGAATCAAAAGTAGCTCTAGTCTATGGCCAAATGAATGAACCGCCGGGAGCTCGTATGAGAGTTGGTTTAACTGCCCTAACTATGGCAGAATATTTCCGAGATGTTAATAAGCAAGACGTGCTTTTATTCATCGACAATATCTTTCGTTTTGTTCAAGCAGGATCGGAAGTATCCGCCTTATTAGGGCGAATGCCCTCCGCAGTGGGTTATCAACCTACCCTTAGTACAGAAATGGGTTCTTTGCAAGAAAGAATTACTTCTACCAAAAAGGGATCTATAACTTCGATCCAAGCAGTTTATGTACCTGCGGACGATTTGACTGACCCTGCCCCTGCCACAACATTTGCACATTTGGACGCTACTACTGTACTTTCCAGAGGATTAGCTTCCAAGGGTATTTATCCCGCAGTAGATCCTTTAGATTCAACCTCAACTATGTTACAGCCTCGGATCGTTGGCAACGAACATTATGAAACTGCGCAAAGAGTTAAGGAAACTTTACAACGTTACAAAGAGCTTCAGGACATTATCGCAATTCTTGGGTTGGATGAACTATCGGAGGAGGATCGTTTAACTGTAGCAAGAGCACGAAAAATTGAGCGGTTCTTATCACAACCGTTCTTTGTGGCAGAAGTTTTTACCGGTTCTCCAGGAAAGTATGTTGGTCTTGCAGAAACAATTAGGGGATTTCAACTAATCCTTTCCGGAGAATTAGATGGCCTACCCGAACAGGCTTTTTATTTGGTGGGAAACATCGATGAAGCTAGCACGAAAGCTATAAAATTAGAAGAGGAGAGCGAATTGAAGAAATGAAATTAAATCTTTATGTACTGACTCCTAAACGAATTATTTGGGATTGTGAAGTGAAAGAAATCATTTTATCTACTAATAGTGGGCAAATTGGTGTATTACCAAACCACGCCCCCATTAACACAGCTGTAGATATGGGTCCTTTGAGAATACGCCTCCTCAACGACCAATGGTTAACAGCGGTTCTGTGGAGCGGTTTTGCGAGAATAGTTAATAATGAGATCATTATTTTAGGGAATGATGCAGAACTGGGTAGTGACATTGATGCAGAAGAAGCTCAAGAGGCACTTGAAATAGCCGAAGCTAACTTGAGTAAAGCTGAGGGTACGAAAGAATTGGTTCAAGCGAAGCTAGCTCTCAGACGAGCTAGGATACGAGTCGAGGCTGTCAATTGGATTCCCCCATCCAATTGAAGACAACCCAAACCAAAGGTTTCATTGATACAAAGAAAAAGTAAAGAGGGGTAGAAAAAGTTATTAGATAGCGAAGCCAAGTAAGTCCAATGCTATCTAAGAATTTTTCTACCTACCTACTATTGGATTTGAACCAATGACTCCCGCCGTATGAAAGCAGTACTCTAACCACTGAGTTAAGTAGGCAATTTATCACCATAAAAGAATCCACATTACTTCGATCGATTATAGATCGAATCCTTTTTATAAGCAATACCGATCCGTTATTGGTATGTTATTTATGGGTATGTTATTATGTTATATAGTAAACAAATCAAAGCGATATCCTCCAGCATTAGAGAATATTCATCTTGACAAGAAATTCTATATATGTTAAGATATTTCTGATAAGGGCTATAGCTCAGTTCGGTAGAGCAACTCGCTTACACGTGCGCCAATGCTTTTCAAGGGAACTTATTATGCAATGAACATAACAGATCTTATTGCAAAATCAATGTCTTACTTCATGGATTCGAGAGAATAGGAGAACAGTAGCCTGACAAACAGTCGGTTCAGTCCGATTCAGGTGCCAATTCAGGTGCCTAATCAAATAGAACCCTATTGATTTGCTAGTTGATAAGGTGAATATCCAACCCACTCAATGCTAGGCGTAATGAGGATAAGGGCCTCCAAAAAACTTCTTTTCGTTCTATGAACTTTAAGGTGTATGAAGTCTCATAGTCAACTCTTGCGGCGGAACGATAGAGACTCCATTTCACTTAGGTTGATTTCATTTAAGCCCGAGGCATACCTAAGTCAAGGCAATCCTCCTTTGAAACACTTTGGTATTGCTCCTAGATCGATGATAATACAAATAATCAATCAGAGCACAGGGAGCCATCTTATTATCTTTCCGTAAAGAAAAACTATGGTAGATTAACTGATCTTTACATCACATCCAGTTGATGAAAGAGCCCAATGCAGAAAAATGCATGTTGGGTCTTTGAAACAGTTCGAATCATTTCGATAATAATCCGTTTGATCTGTTTTACCGAGAAGGTCTACGGTTCGAATCCGTATAGCCCTAATATATATGTCTTTTTTTAGATTTTAGGATGGATATCCAATGTTTATTTTAGTATAATTTGCTTTTCTTTATTAGTACTTGTTTATAGACTCGACGGTCATTTGCCCCATAGAATAGAGATAAAAGCTTTACCATAGGCTCATTCATCGAAAATCATAGAGACAAGAAAAGAAAAAAGAATTTCTATCAAATCAATAGAAGGAAGGATCTCTTACCTGATTTGAATTCCATCCTCCTTCAACTAGGATATGCTCTAAGTCCCTAGACTTTCCTAGAATGACTCCAATGAGTTTCTCCATTTTGTGAATTCCTATTTTGTTTGAAGTATATTAATATTAGATAAAAATATACATTATCTAAATGGATACACTTTAATTTTAATTTACTTTAATTTAAATAGTAAATAGAAAAAAAAAAAGAAAGAAAAAATAAAAAAACTGGATATTTTGTTTCATAATTCTGAAATAGTGTTCTTTTTTTTAGTATTCTTCCTCATTAGGCTGCATACATTAGTCATCCTATTAGATTCTAATCGAATTAATTAATAGTAAGTATTTTCTTTTTTATTTAATAGTCTCTGACTATCCTTAAATAAAGGATAGAGCCATTGTTTTTTCTAGAGATTCTAGGGAAAGCAAAACAAAGTGAAGCGGAAGAGTTTTCTTTGTATAAGAATTAGGTCTATACCATATCTAAATAGAAAGGAAATCCAAAAGAAAGGGAGTTGGGATTCCATTGGATGAATCCTTAAGGAAGATATGCCACAAAAGAAGCAATAAAGTAAGCGCCCTTTCTCTTTGGTTTGAACAAAACAGATTCTATTCTTGCTTCACCTAGGAAGAGAGAGAAGTT